TCTAATTGGTCAAATAATTAATTTGTTAGTAAAAGTAAATCCTTAATTATTTAAGTAAATGTAAAATGTTGAAGTCTCTGAAGTAGGAATCAAAAAAAATTCTACTTTCATTTACAGTTAAGTTATTTATAATATATATAATAAAGATAAAAAAATTAGACTAAAAAATAGTATGAATCAGAAGATCTACTAAAAATCTAATAAACAATCTAATAAAAAAATAAGTAATACAAAAAACTAGGAACTAGTTATTTTAATAAGTTTATTCAGTAGTTTATTCATAATTATTAACTGGTTTTACGAAAAATTATTTGATTGTCTTCCGTTCCAAACGAAAAACAAAAAAACATAGAAAAATATTCTTTTTTTTTTTATAGTTATATATTTTATATAGTTTATAGAAAAAAAGGATATGATACCTCTTACTTTACTTTACTACTTTACCATAACATAGAATAAAAAAAAATCACTAAAATGTCTCAAATTATGGATTCTTTAAACAAATTAATTTATGGGATTAAATTATGGATATCATTTCAATTTGAAAATTGGAAATTCGATTTATTTAGATTTTCGAAAAAAAAAAGAAAAAATTCAAGCTTTTCAATTAAGATTTGCTAACTTAAATTTTTCGATGTGGCTTAATATGCACATGTAAATTAAATGAAATACAGCAAAAATATACAAAATATATAGAGATCTTAAGTATAAGTAGAAATTTTGATTAATTATTTAATTTTTATTAAATTTATTCATCAATTTCGCACGAAGTATTTTAAATTATAAATAAATATTATACTCCATAGAAAATTTTGTTTCTCCTAATTGAATATTTTAGGGAATTATTTAATATATATATATATTTCATATATTTTTAGTTAGATTATGCTTTTCTATAATGAAAAATTTGACTAAAAGGCCCTGTATGGTATAGAATCTAAAAAATACATGGATAATTAATTATATAGTAAACAAAGATTCGTTTGACCAATAGATGTTTTTCACATCCAACTACAACAATGAGTAATCCATTTTAAATGGCAGTTCCAAAAAAACGTACTTCTATTTCCAAAAAGCATATTCGTAAAAATTTTTGGAAAAAAAAGGGATATTGGGCAGCGTTAAAAGCTTTTTCAATAGCAAAATCTCTTTATTCCGGGAATTCAACTTTGTTTATAGAAAAAAAAAATAAAAAAAATCTTCGTCGAATACGAACAATCGAAATACGAACAATAGAAGTCGGTCTAACCCAAAAAAATCTTATAACAAATTGGAACGATGATGCATCTTATAGTAAACAAAGTAAAACGATTCTACTATAGTAGGAATCAAAAAATTTGAAACAAAAAAAAAGGAGTTTTATATGATTTATCCGTCTTTTCTACTAGGCAATTCCGCATCTCTAGCTATGAAGCTAATGAATTCGGTCGTTGTGGTCGGACTCTATTATGGATTTCTGACCACATTATCCATAGGCCCTTCTTATCTCTTACTTCTCCAAGCTCATTTTCAGGTTATAGAAGAAGGAGAAGAAGAAGCAATCGAGAAGGAGGTAGCCGCATCAACTGGTTTTATGATAGGACAGCTCCTGATGTTCATATCGATCTATTATAGGCCTCCGCGTCTAGTATTGAGTAGGCCTCGTACAATAACTTTCATAACTGTACCTTATCTTTACCTTCATTACATGTGGTACAGTTACGAAGACTTTTTTGTTGATGAAAAATCTACTCGCAAAAATTCAATGCGTACGCGTAATCTCAGCATTCAATGTATATTCCTGAATAATCTCTTTTTTCAATTATTGAGCCATTTCTTTTTTTTCCCAAGTACAATGTTTTTCAGATTACTCAACGTTTATATGTTTCGATACAACAACAAGATATTATTTTTAACAAGTAGTTTTGTTGGTTGGTTAATTGGTCACATTTTATTCATGAAATCGGTTAGATTCGTATTAGTATGGATACAGCAAAATTATTTGGTTAGATCGGCTAAGCCTTTTAGACCTAAAAAGTACCTTTTCTATGTGTTTCGATTTTATCAGAATTTGATCTTCGATTTGAGAAATTCTTTTGGTCTAATCGGTGGTATTCTCGTATTTTTTACATGTCTACTCATTTTTAACAAAATGCCGTTACCTATTTTGACTTATAAACCGAAAGAAGCCGAAGTGGAAATAGATCGAAAAAAAGCTGAAGAATATTTTTATAGAATAGGCCTAGCGAAAGAAGGGGAATTTACCAAGGAAGAGCCTTCTCCTCCCCTTTTTAAAGTTTTTAAAGTTTTTAAAGAAGCATTCTATAAAAAAATCCCAACTTCTGATCAAAATGATGGAAAAAAAAGAATTTCTTTTTCACATCCACCTAGTTTAGCCGCTTTCTCGGGAATGATACAAAAAAAGACTTCTTTGTCTACAACAGAAAAATTATCATCTGATGAACTGTACAATTATGGGATTCGTACCAATGAACAAAAAAAGAACAGCTTAAGCACTGAATTTTCTAAAGAAATTGCAGTTTTAGACAGAAAAGGGCTTAAAGAGATAAATGTATTGGAACAAAAAACTCGATTAGCCGATAAAAAAAAAGATAAAATACAATATTTCCAAAAAACATCTGATCCCCTCTTAAGGGGATCCTCTCGGGGACACCCCAAAAAGCCACCTGCACCCACACCCTTCAAAAGATTAACTGACCTCTTCTTTCTTCCACCCGAAGCTCAACTTATAAAAAATAATGAAAGGTACCTAGAAAAATGTAGACCCGACGCGATAATTATAGCAGAATTTAGGTATTTCATGTCTTTTATAAACGATTCCTTGGCTCAAAGTAAAGGGTTTCATCAAAATTTTATTGAAAGGGAGGGAAAAATAAAAGAAATCGAGAAAAAAACTCTTTTCTGGCCATCCAGTCTACTAAAAAATATACAACAATTACGGAAACAAGAAAAAGATGCGGTGTTAGTGGAGGCTGATATTGCCGGACTGCCATGCAGGCGTGCAACTGTTTTGCTTTCTGGAGGGGAGAGTGACACAGATGAAAAAGAATCCAAAAAATTACATTTCAAACGTTATGTACCAAGATCACAATTTCGTCGAGAATTGATCAAAGGTTCCATGCGTGTTCAAAAATGTAAAACGAGTGTTTGGTCAATATATCTAGAAAAACCACATTCCAGATTTTTTACAAACAGAATAGATTCTTTGTTTTATACTTTTCTTAAGTATTGCGAGTTTATTAGAGGAATTTTTCTAGAGTATACGGGAAAAATCTCAGAATTTGAACGTTTGGTTTATTACTCTTCTTTCGAAGATGTCCTTCTTACTATAGAAGAATTGGAAAACGAACCGACCGAAAGGGAAAAAATAGACGAACAAATAATGGAGGCCGAAAGAGCCTGGGAGGAGGAGTATACGTACGGTCAACCACTAAGGGCTGCGCTTCTAGGCGCCCAGGCAATTCTTAGAAAATATATTATATTCCCTTTATTGATAGTAGCGAAAAATATTGGCCGTATGTTATTATTGCAACGGCCTGAGTGGTCGCAAGATTTCAAAGAGTGGAAGAACGAAGTATATATAAAATGTACCTATAACGGTATTCCATTCTCAACCGAAAAACTTCCTGAATACTGGTCAGAAGACGGTTTCCAGATAATGGCAGTCTCTCCTTTCCGCCTAAAACCTTGGCACGACGGATATAGGCCTTTTGATCGAGACCCTTATCAAGTTGTTAATAAATTTGATAGTTATGATGAAGTTGGTCCTACAGAAAAAAAAGGGTCTTTTAATAATATTAAGCAATCATGTAAAAAGATAAGATTTGATGAGCGAGCGCGCCAAGTATTTGCGCGAATACGCTACTTATTTGAGCGAGCACGTCAAAGAGCGTATCCATTTCGTAAAAAGTATAATATTAAGAAATTACGCAAAAATAAACTTCGGGAATCATATAAAAAACATCAGGAATTATATAAAAAGGGATTATATATAAAACTTTGGGAATCATATAAAAAACTTTGGGAATTACATAAAAAACTTTGGGAATTACATAAAGGGGAATTATATGATAAATTTCAGGAATTATATAATAAATTTCAGGAATTATATAAAATACTTCAGGAATTATATAATGAATTTCAGGAATTCGATAATAAATCTAAGGAAGCATCTAAAAAACTTCGGGAATTATATAAAAAAATAGAAAAAAAAAGCTGAAAAAAAAAGCTGAAGAAAAAGCTGAAGAAAAAGATATTGAATTGCCGTCGTATAAGCCTCCTAGACATTCGTATCCTTCACTTAAGCTTCGTACTCGTATGTATACCGGAGATGGGTATACGTTTTATAGAACTTGGCGTAATGCTAATATGAGAAGGCAGACGGGTGGAGGTACCCCTGCTCTTCCTCCGTTGCCGGAGGAGGAGCCTCCTACATCTTTATCAAAATTTTTACAAAAAGGAATATTAATTATTGAAGGATATCCAGCGTCTATGTCTATAAATAATGGGAATTTTCTTATGTATCAAATGATAGGTATTTCACGGGCTCATAGGAGTAGACACAAAATTAATCAAAAAATATACAGATACATAGACAAAAACAATTCTGATTTGCTTATTCTTGAAAATATTTTATTACCTAGACGTCGTCGAGAATTGAGAATTCTAACTTGTTTCAACCCAAGGAATAATAAAGTTGTGGATAAAAACCCAGTATTTTACAATGGGAATAGGGTAAAAAACGGTAGTCAATTTTTTGATAAAAGCAAAGATCTTGATCGAGATAAAAAGAAACTTATCAAATTCAAATCCTTTCTTTGGCCGAATTATCGATTAGAAGATTTAGCTTGTATGAATCGTTATTGTATCCATACTAATAACGGCAGTCGTTTTAGTATGTTAAGAATACGTATGTATCCACGATTAAAAACTCATTTATGATACATTTATCTTATATATTCCTTATCGTCTAGTAGATAAATAGATGCGCACGCGCCTTGTCTTAGCGTCCAATTTCGATACATGATACTAATTCGATAACGTATCAATTAGATCCAGAAATGAATCAACAGAATTTTCTTTATTCATTTTATCAAAATGAATAAAGAAAATTCTGATTATTATGTGTACCAGATAAAAATAGCTGGCATTATTATTACTGATCGGCAAAATTCCATATTTGGTAAAAAAAAAAAGAAGTTTTAAATTTTATGACAAAAAAATCATTCATATCTGTTATTTCGCATGAAGAAAAAGAAGAAAACAGGGGGTCCGTTGAATTTCAAGTATTCCGTTTTAGCAATAAGATAGGAAGACTTACTTCACATTTGGAATTGCACAAAAAAGACTATTCATCTCAGAGAGGTCTACGAAAAATTCTAGGAAAACGGCAACGACTACTGGCTTATTTGTTAAAAAAAGATGGAGTACGCTATAAAGAATTAATCAGTCAATTGAACATTCGAAAGCTAAAATAAAAACACGTTAATTTGAAGAGTCGTTTTGAATTATTTGATTTATTAGATCTTGAATTTTGATGAACTTCTTTTTGTTTTCAGCAATTCATGGAAAACTGAATAATGAATCGGGGAAAACCTATGGCTGTACCAACTACAAGAAAAGACCTCATGATAGTCAATATGGGTCCTCACCATCCATCCATGCATGGCGTTCTCCGACTTATCCTTACTTTAGACGGTGAAGATGTTATTGACTGTGAACCAATATTGGGTTATTTACACAGAGGGATGGAAAAAATTGCGGAAAACCGAACAATTATACAATATCTGCCTTATGTAACACGTTGGGATTATTTAGCCACTATGTTCACCGAAGCAATAACGGTAAATGGGCCAGAACAATTGGGAAATATTCAAGTACCTAAGAGGGCTAGCTATATCAGAGTGATTATGCTGGAGTTAAGTCGTATAGCTTCTCATTTGTTATGGCTCGGCCCTTTTATGGCAGATATTGGCGCGCAGACCCCCTTCTTCTATATTTTCAGAGAAAGAGAATTGGTATATGATTTATTCGAAGCTGCCACCGGTATGAGAATGATGCATAATTATTTTCGTATCGGCGGAGTAGCTGCCGACCTACCTTATGGATGGATAGATAAATGTTTAGATTTTTGTGATTATTTTTTAACAGGGATTGCTGAATACCAAAAACTTATTACACGAAATCCTATTTTTTTAGAACGAGTTGAAGGAGTGGGCATTATTGGTGGAGAAGAGGCAATAAATTGGGGTTTATCGGGACCAATGCTACGAGCTTCCGGAATACAATGGGATCTTCGTAAAGTTGATCATTATGAGTGTTACGACGAATTTGATTGGGAAGTCCAATGGCAAAAAGAAGGAGATTCATTAGCTCGTTATTTAATACGAATCGGTGAAATGGCAGAATCCATCAAAATTATTCAACAGGCTCTAGAAGGAATTCCAGGGGGTCCCTATGAGAATTTAGAAATCCGACGCTTTAATAGAATAAAATATCCTGAATGGAATGATTTTGAATATCGATTCATTAGTAAAAAGCCATCCCCTGCTTTTGAATTGTCGAAACAAGAACTTTATGTAAGAGTCGAAGCCCCAAAGGGGGAATTGGGAATATTTTTGATAGGAGACCAGAGTGTTTTTCCTTGGAGATGGAAAATTCGTTCCCCGGGTTTTATCAATTTGCAAATTCTTCCTCAGTTAGTTAAAAAAATGAAATTGGCTGATATTATGACGATACTAGGTAGCATAGATATTATTATGGGAGAAGTTGATCGTTGAAATGATAATTGATACAACAGAAGTACAAGCTATCAAGTCTTTTTCCAGATTAGAATCCTTAAAAGAGGTTTATGAAACTATATGGATGCTTGTCCCTATTTTGATTCTCATATTGGGAATCACAACAGGTGTACTAGTAATTGTGTGGTTAGAAAGAGAAATATCCGCAGGTATACAACAACGTATTGGACCTGAATACGCCGGCCCTTTGGGAATTCTTCAAGCTCTAGCAGACGGGATAAAATTACTTTTGAAAGAGAACCTTCTTCCATCTAGGGGGGATACACGTTTATTTAGTATCGGACCCTCTATAGCAGTCATATCAATTCTACTAAGTTATTCAGTAATTCCTTTTGGCTATCGCCTTATTCTAGCCGATCTCAGTATTGGTGTTTTTTTATGGATTGCCGTTTCAAGTATTGCTCCAATTGGACTTCTTATGTCAGGATATGGATCAAATAATAAATATTCCTTTTTAGGTGGTCTACGGGCTGCTGCTCAATCAATTAGTTATGAAATACCATTAACTCTATGTGTGTTATCAACATCTCTACGTGTGATTCGTTGAGACATAAGTCTTCCTCCATTTCTTTTTAGGTTTCTAAGAATAAAAATTAAACGTATTAAATAGATATATCTTTCTTTCTTTTTTTATTCACTAGCCCGGATTGCTAAACTAAACTAGATAGTTAGATGAGTGAAAGAAAACAGCTTCGAAATTCGCAGTAAAAAAATTGAATCTCATTTCCTATGTACAAGGGTTAAACGAAAATAAACATAAGCAGTCAAGACTCTTTACCCCAAGATTGGTTAATAAGTCATCATGTCTTGAAGCGGGTTGAAAAGAACAACTCTATGGAGCTTTTACTATCTTTTGTATGTATTCCCATACATGAATTACCATAGAGATTGAGAAAAAATGAGTGGATGATTAGGAACACAAAAGTACACAAAGGATTCGTAATAGAGATTATGTAAGTTATTCGAAGAGACTTTTATACATAAAAGAAATACTAATTAGGGCTTTAAATTTGTAGAAACGATCAAGTAGTACTCCCAAAAATGAAATTCCGATCCAGAGTATGATCCTATCCACCGATTATATGAATAACTATCAGTAACGAAGTAATCCTTTACCCTTTCTTTCTTTTATTTAGGTTTAATATAAAAGTAAAGTAAAGGAACGAAAAGAAAGTATGGAATTGCAAAAAAAATATTTTTTATCTGATATCCATATTAATGGAAATGAAATTTTTGTCATGTCATAAATAATGAATGTTTAATTCTTTTTTTTTCGGAATCGAAAAAAAAAGTGAACTATTTATTGATATTGGTAATAAAGAGTATTTTTTTTGAAGGATCTAAGTTATTACTCAATAAAAAAATTGAAATTCTTAAACTTAAAGTAAGGGATAAGATCAATTCCGAAGCACTTTTTTTATAGTATAGCAGACAGAATTCCATTAGTCTAATTCAGGAACTTTCGATTGATTTTAACTTTATCTATCCTACAAGTATATCAAGATTAAATAAAGAATATCTAATCAGTCCCTAGATTTATTTATGGCTCTCGAGGAGCCGTATGAGGTGAAAATCTCATGTACGGTTCTGGAATAGCGATGATAAGAGTGATCTTATCATCGACTATGATTATCTAACAGTTCAAGTACAGTTGATATAGTTGAGGCGCAGTCAAAATATGGTTTTTGGGGATGGAATTTGTGGCGGCAACCTATAGGGTTTATTGTTTTTATAATTTCTTCTCTAGCCGAATGCGAGAGATTGCCTTTTGATTTACCAGAAGCAGAAGAAGAATTAGTAGCAGGTTATCAAACCGAATATTCGGGTATCAAATTTGGTTTATTTTATGTTGCTTCCTATTTAAATCTACTAGTCTCTTCACTATTTGTAACAGTTCTTTACTTGGGTGGTTGGAATCTCTCTATTCCATACATATTGATTCCTGAGTTTTTGGAAATAAATAAAGCGTATGGAGTCTTTGGAACAACAATTGGTATTTTCATTACATTAGCGAAAACTTTTTTGTTCTTGTTCATTCCTATCACAACAAGGTGGACTTTACCTAGACTGAGAATGGACCAATTATTAAATCTTGGATGGAAATTTCTTTTACCTATTTCTTTAGGTAATCTATTATTAACAACTTCTTCCCAACTCCTTTCATTATAAATTTATATAAAAAAATCGAATAGAATATTTGATATTCACTATAATTCAAATTCAAATATTCAAATTCAATTCACAACTTGTATCAAACAAGAGAAAGAAACAAAATCCAATTTATTATTGATATTTACTATATGTTCCCTATGGTAACTGGGTTCATCAATTATGGTCAACAAGCAGTACGGGCGGCAAGGTACATTGGTCAAAGTTTTATGATTACCCTATCTCATGCCAACCGTTTACCCGTAACTATTCAATACCCTTATGAAAAATTGATCACATCGGAGCGTTTTCGTGGTCGAATACACTTTGAATTTGATAAATGCATTGCTTGTGAAGTATGTGTTCGTGTATGTCCTATAGATCTACCTGCTGTTGATTGGAAATTGGAAACGGATATTCGAAAGAAACGATTGTTTAATTACAGCATTGATTTCGGAATCTGTATATTTTGTGGTAATTGTGTTGAGTATTGCCCAACAAATTGTTTATCAATGACTGAAGAATATGAGCTTTCTACTTATGATCGTCACGAATTAAATTATAATCAAATTGCTCTGGGTCGTTTACCAATATCAATAACGGATGATTACACAATTCGAACAATTTTGAATTCGCCTCAAACAAAAGAGAAATCTCATAACAAATGAGAAATCTTGTGATGGAAGAAATTACTAAGGTTCTTTTATTTAATTTTAAATTTAAATTCAAAAAGTTGATTTTTTTATTTTGGTCAAAAATTACAAACCCCGACTATTCTATTCACTATTCTATTGATTGATGAAAATCACAACTTAATTTGTATTGAAAATCTGTTTACTGTAATGATTTCCAATAGTTTTAGTTTCGAACGACTCTTTCAGATAAAAAAAGAATGCGATGGGTCCAATAACTTTAATATGTATATCAAATTAGGATTTCATTTAATTAGCAATAATTAGTAGCGCATGAACTTCTTTTTTCCTGTCCAAGTCAATAAGATCATGAAAAATTCCTATTTTTTTATCTCTTATTTTACATATAATGGATTTAACTGGAGCAATACATGATTTTCTTTTAGTCTTTCTGGGGTCAGGTCTTATATTAGGGGGTCTCGGAGTGGTATTATTTACCAATCCTATTTTTTCTGCCTTTTCACTGGGATTGGTTCTTGTTTGTATATCTTTATTTTATATTCTAGCAAACTCGCATTTTGTAGCTTCTGCACAACTCCTTATTTATGTAGGAGCTATAAATGTTTTAATAATATTTGCTGTAATGTTCATGAGTGGGCCAGAATATGGCAAAGATTTTCATCTTTGGACTGTTGGGGATGGGGCTATTTCGTTGGTTTGTACAAGTCTTTTTGTTTCATTAATTATTACTATTCTAAATACGTCATGGTATGGGATTATTTGGACTACAAGATTAAACCAGATTCTAGAACAAGATTTGATAAATACTAGTCAACAAATTGGAATTCATTTATCAACAGATTTTTTTCTTCCATTTGAACTCATTTCAATAATTCTTTTAGTTGCTTTAATAGGTGCAATTTCTGTGGCTCGCCAATAAGTCAATAATTTATTTTTAAAACTAGCAATCCAAATAAAAATGAAATTTTATCCTATTCATTTCCATTCAATTTTATTCGAATTGATGCATAAAACGGAAATACTTTATAGATAGTTAGATTTATTAACAAACAAACTATTTTTTTATTCTTAAATTAAATTAAACTCCTCTATTCGAACTTCTTATATTCTAGTCAATAAAATCGGTTAAATTATTGTTCATATTGAAAAGAATCGAGATTGATAAGGAGTTGGTTAATGATGCTCGAACATGTACTTGTTTTGAGTGCCTATTTATTTTCTATAGGAATCTACGGACTATCCACGAGCCGAAATTTGGTTCGGGCTCTTATGTGTCTTGAACTTCTATTGAATGCAGTTAATCTAAATTTTGTAACATTTTCTGATTTTTTTGATAGTCGCCAATTAAAAGGAAACATTTTCGCAATTTTTGTTATAGCTATCGCAGCCGCTGAAGCTGCTATTGGACTGGCTATTGTTTCCTCAATTTATTGTAACAGAAAATCAACTCGTATCGATCAATCGAATTTATTGAATAAGTAGTTGTTTTTTTTTTAATTCTATTATATTCGGATTATAGATATATTAGAATTATAGAAATTATAATTTTAATAGTCATCAATTCAAATTACATTACTAAGTATGGTACCTTAAGGTATAATCATACTTTCAAAAATGTAATAAATATAAAGTATTTTGGACCTCTTTTTTTTTTATTTATTTTCTAATAAGCCGATCCAATCCAGAAGTAGATTAATTCAAAAATTCTGGTAAATCATTGATTCGTCTGGTATTTGAATATTTGATTCATTTACTTTAACTAGAACTAGATCGAAATTTAATGAAGTTAAAAAAAAAAATTATAGATTCAATGTCACATTCAGTAAAGATTTATGATACATGTATAGGGTGTACTCAATGCGTACGAGCTTGTCCTACGGATGTATTAGAAATGATACCTTGGGATGGATGTAAGGCTAAACAAATAGCCTCTGCTCCGAGAACAGAGGACTGTGTTGGTTGTAAGAGATGTGAGTCTGCCTGTCCAACCGATTTTTTAAGTGTTCGAGTTTATCTAGGGCCTGAAACAACTCGCAGTATGGGTCTAGCTTATTGATACGTTTCAGAAAACTCCACTTGAATCCATTCTATTTGGATTTTTTTTACCGACAAAAACCCGTACCCTAACTATAGTTAGGGTACGGGTTTTTTTTGGATCAAGTGTATCTTGTCTTTACCATGAATTATTTTCCTTGGTTAACTACAATTGTAGTTTTGCCCCTATTTGCAGGTTCTTTAATTTTCTTTCTTCCTCATAGAGGAAATAAGGTTATCCGGTGGTATACAGTATGTATTTCAATGCTAGAGCTCCTTATAACAACCTACGCATTCTGTTATCATTTCCAACCAGACGATCCATTAATCCAACTGGCAGAAGATTATAAATGGATCAATTTTTTTGATTTTCACTGGAGATTAGGAATAGATGGACTTTCGATAGGGCCCATTTTACTGACGGGATTCATCACTACTTTAGCTACGTTAGCGGCTTGGCCGGTTACTCGAAATTCTCGATTATTCTATTTCATGATGTTAGCAATGTACAGTGGCCAAATAGGATCGTTTTCGTCCCGAGACCTTTTACTTTTTTTCATAATGTGGGAATTAGAATTAATTCCTGTTTATCTACTTTTATCTATGTGGGGGGGAAAGAAACGTCTCTATTCAGCTACTAAGTTTATTTTGTATACCGCAGGGGGTTCCATTTTCCTATTGCTGGGAGCTCTGGGTGTTGGTTTATATGGTTCCAATGAACCAACATTAAATTTTGAAACATTAGTTAATCAATCGTATCCTCTGGCATTAGAAATTATATTCTATATTGGATTTTTTATTGCTTTTGCTGTAAAATTATCGATTATTCCTTTACATACATGGTTGTCAGATACCCATGGAGAAGCACATTACAGTACTTGTATGCTTCTAGCCGGAATCTTATTAAAAATGGGAGCGTATGGATTGGTTCGTATCAATATGGAACTATTACCTCATGCTCATTTTAAATTTTCTCCCTGGTTGATAATAATAGGCACAATACAAATAATCTATGCAGCTTCAACATCTCTTGGGCAACGTAATTTAAAAAAAAGAATAGCCTATTCCTCTGTATCTCACATGGGTTTCATAATTATAGGAATTAGTTCTATAACCGATACGGGACTTAATGGAGCCATTTTACAAATAATCTCTCATGGCTTTATTGGTGCTGCACTTTTTTTCTTAGCGGGAACTAGTTACGATAGAATATGTCTTGTTTATCTCGACGAAATGGGCGGAATAGCTATTCCAATGCCAAAAATATTCACACTTTTCAGTAGCTTTTCGCTGGCATCCCTTGCGTTACCGGGCATGAGTGGTTTCATTGCAGAATTAATAGTATTTTGTGGAATAATTACCAGCCAAAAATATCTTTTACTACCCAAAATACTAATTTTTTTTGGAATGGCAATTGGAATGATATTAACTCCTATTTATTCATTATCTATGTCACGTCAAATGTTCTATGGATATAAGTTATTTAATATTCCAAACTCTTATTTTTTTGATTCTGGACCGCGCGAGTTATTTGTTTCGACTTCTATCTTTCTACCAGTAATAGGTATTGGCGTTTACCCGGATTTCGCTCTCTCACTATCAGTGGAGAAGGCGGAAGCTGTTCTATCCAATTTTTTTTATAGATAGCTTTCCTTTCATTTCATTAAATAAAAGAAAAAAAATGAAAAAAAAAAGTCTTTCTTCTTCTTTACATAAAGTCAAGAAGAAGAAAGGCCAGACCGAATTGAAATTATAATCAGTCATGTTTGACGTTTGCGAGAACCATTTAAAACTTTCTTTAAATGTTTATAAGAAACTTGCTTAGGCCTTGTCCTATGTTTAGATTCGCAAGTCCCTTTCTTCAATTTAATTAAGTGTTAATGTAAATGAACCATAACTATGTAGCCCTATTCCTAATAGATTGACCCCAAAATAACATATCCAAATTATAAGAAAGCCTATAAAAGCCACAATTGCAGAATCGGCACTCTGCAAATTTTTATTTGTTCTAACATGTAAATAAATAGCAAATAGGGTCCAAGTAATAAATGCCCAAGTTTCCTTTGGGTCCCAATTCCAATATGATCCCCATGCCTCATTGGCCCATACTGCTCCTGAAAGAATACCTGTGGTTAAAAAGAAAAATCCTAGACTAATAACACGATAACCCCAAAAATCCAGTTGTTCAATCAACTGAGACTTGTAATAATTCCGAACCGAAAGGGGAGAAGTGCTTTGTAAAATATTGCCTTTTTCATTCATGTATTGAATCTCACCGAAGAAAGATGAATCATTTAATAAATGTTTTCTTTTATCAAAAATCCTTATTATATCTTTTTTTATTTCTTTTTGAAATGTAATGATTAAAAGTGTTATTGATAATAATGATCCGCATAAAAGAGCTGCATAACCCAAGACCATCATACTTACATGCATCATTAACCAATGAGATTGGAGGGAGGGTACTAATATTGCGGATCGATGCATTTCCGTTAAGAGTCCCGAAGTAGCAAACCCTTGGGTAAAAATAGCACTTGGCGCGGTTATTGCACTTAGATTTTTTTTCTGTTTTTTAAAATAAAGAATCATATGAATAATGTAGAAACTCCAAGAAAGGAAGATTAATGATTCATATAGATCACTTAATGGGAAATGTTTCCAATAAATCCAACGAGTAACTAATAACCCTGTTAGACAGAAAAAAGTAATTATCATGCCCCTTTCAAATGAATCATATAGTCCTACTATCTCATTGACTAATAAAGTTATCAACTGAAGTATAATTACAATGGAAACCATTGAAAAGGAAATATGAGTTAAAATATGCTCTAAAGTCGAAAATATCATAAAAAAAAAGAAATCCTTCAATTGCAAATTAGTAAATGGAAATAATAAATGAAATTCATTTCATTATTCATTATAGAACTATTGAATCCTTTTGTTAATTTGTACGATGGCATGCCGCTACTCGGACTCGAACCGAGATGCTCTCGCACTGCTTCCTAAGAGCAGCGTGTCTACCAATTTCACCATAGCGGCTTCTTTTAAATCATAATAGCTCATTTTTAGTCAATCGTCCAGATTGGAGGAGTTAATTCAATGCAATATTTTTTTTTTCCGAAACGAAACGTTCAAATCGATGAATAAAAAAATAGTTTGTTTGTTAATAAATCTAACTATCTATAAAGTATTTCCGTTTTATGCATCAATTCGAATAAAATTGAATGGAAATGAATAGGATAAAATTTCATTTTTATTTGGATTGCTAGTTTTAAAAATAAATTATTGACTTATTGGCGAGCCACAGAAATTGCACCTATTAAAGCAACTAAAAGAATTATTGAAATGAGTTCAAATGGAAGAAAAAAATCTGTTGATAAATGAATTCCAATTTGTTGACTAGTATTTATCAAATCTTGTTCTAGAATCTGGTTTAATCTTGTAGTCCAAATAATCCCATACCATGACGTATTTAGAATAGTAATAATTAATGAAACAAAAAGACTTGTACAAACCAACGAAATAGCCCCATCCCCAACAGTCCAAAGATGAAAATCTTTGCCATATTCTGGCCCACTCATGAACATTACAGCAAATATTATTAAAACATTTATAGCTCCTACATAAATAAGGAGTTGTGCAGAAGCTACAAAATGCGAGTTTGCTAGAATATAAAATAAAGATATACAAACAAGAACCAATCCCAGTGAAAAGGCAGAAAAAATAGGATTGGTAAATAATACCACTCCGAGACCCCCTAATATAAGACCTGACCCCAGAAAGACTAAAAGAAAATCATGTATTGCTCCAGTTAAATCCATTATATGTAAAATAAGAGATAAAAAAATAGGAATTTTTCATGATCTTATTGACTTGGACAGGAAAAAAGAAGTTCATGCGCTACTAATTATTGCTAATTAAATGAAATCCTAATTTGATATACATATTAAAGTTATTGGACCCATCGCATTCTTTTTTTATCTGAAAGAGTCGTTCGAAACTAAAACTATTGGAAATCATTACAGTAAACAGATTTTCAATACAAATTAAGTTGTGATTTTCATCAATCAATAGAATAGTGAATAGAATAGTCGGGGTTTGTAATTTTTGACCAAAATAAAAAAATCAACTTTTTGAATTTAAATTTAAAATTAAATAAAAGAACCTTAGTAATTTCTTCCATCACAAGATTTCTCATTTGTTATGAGATTTCTCTTTTGTTTGAGGCGAATTCAAAATTGTTCGAATTGTGTAATCATCCGTTATTGATATTGGTAAACGACCCAGAGCAATTTGATTATAATTTAATTCGTGACGATCATAAGTAGAAAGCTCATATTCTTCAGTCATTGATAAACAATTTGTTGGGCAATACTCAACACAATTACCACAAAATATACAGATTCCGAAATCAATGCTGTAATTAAACAATCGTTTCTTTCGAATATCCGTTTCCAATTTCCAATCAACAGCAGGTAGATCTATAGGACATACACGAACACATACTTCACAAGCAATGCATTTATCAAATTCAAAGTGTATTCGACCACGAAAACGCTCCGATGTGATCAATTTTTCATAAGGGTATTGAATAGTTACGGGTAAACGGTTGGCATGAGATAGGGTAATCATAAAACTTTGACCAATGTACCTTGCCGCCCGTACTGCTTGTTGACCATAATTGATGAACCCAGTTACCATAGGGAACATATAGTAAATATCAATAATAAATTGGATTTTGTTTCTTTCTCTTGTTTGATACAAGTTGTGAATTGAATTTGAATATTTGAATTTGAATTATAGTGAATATCAAATATTCTATTCGATTTTTTTATATAAATTTATAATGAAAGGAGTTGGGAAGAAGTTGTTAATAATAGATTACCTAAAGAAATAGGTAAAAGAAATTTCCATCCAAGATTTAATAATTGGTCCATTCTCAGTCTAGGTAAAGTCCACCTTGTTGTGATAGGAATGAACAAGAACAAAAAAGTTTTCGCTAATGTAATGAAAATACCAATTGTTGTTCCAAAGACTCCATACGCTTTATTTATTTCCAAAAACTCAGGAATCAATATGTATGGAATAGAGAGATTCCAACCACCCAAGTAAAGAACTGTTACAAATAGTGAAGAGACTAGTAGATTTAAATAGGAAGCAACATAAAATAAACCAAATTTGATACCCGAATATTCGGTTTGATAACCTGCTACTAATTCTTCTTCTGCTTCTGGTAAATCAAAAGGCAATCTCTCGCATTCGGCTAGAGAAGAAATTATAAAAACAATAAACCCTATAGGTTGCCGCCACAAATTCCATCCCCAAAAACCATATTTTGACTGCGCCTCAACTATATCAACTGTACTTGAACTGTTAGATAATCATAGTCGATGATAAGATCACTCTTATCATCGCTATTCCAGAACCGTACATGAGATTTTCACCTCATACGGCTCCTCGAGAGCCATAAATAAATCTAGGGACTGATTAGATATTCTTTATTTAATCTTGATATACTTGTAGGATAGATAAAGTTAAAATCAATCGAAAGTTCCTGAATTAGACTAATGGAATTCTGTCTGCTATACTATAAAAAAAGTGCTTCGGAATTGATCTTATCCCTTACTTTAAGTTTAAGAATTTCAATTTTTTTATTGAGTAATAACTTAGATCCTTCAAAAAAAATACTCTTTATTACCAATATCAATAAATAGTTCACTTTTTTTTTCGATTCCGAAAAAAAAAGAATTAAACATTCATTATTTATGACATGACAAAAATTTCATTTCCATTAATATGGATATCAGATAAAAAATATTTTTTTTGCAATTCCATACTTTCTTTTCGTTCCTTTACTTTACTTTTATATTAAACCTAAATAAAAGAAAGAAAGGGTAAAGGATTACTTCGTTACTGATAGTTATTCATATAATCGGTGGATAGGATCATACTCTGGATCGGAATTTCATTTTTGGGAGTACTACTTGATCGTTTCTACAAATTTAAAGCCCTAATTAGTATTTCTTTTATGTATAAAAGTCTCTTCGAATAACTTACATAATCTCTATTACGAATCCTTTGTGTACTTTTGTGTTCCTAATCATCCACTCATTTTTTCTCAATCTCTATGGTAATTCATGTATGGGAATACATACAAAAGATAGTAAAAGCTCCATAGAGTTGTTCTTTTCAACCCGCTTCAAGACATGATGACTTATTAACCAATCTTGGGGTAAAGAGTCTTGACTGCTTATGTTTATTTTCGTTTAACCCTTGTACATAGGAAATGAGATTCAATTTTTTTACTGCGAATTTCGAAGCTGTTTTCTTTCACTCATCTAACTATCTAGTTTAGTTTAGCAATCCGGGCTAGTGAATAAAAAAAGAAAGAAAGATATATCTATTTAATACGTTTAATTTTTATTCTTAGAAACCTAAAAAGAAATGGAGGAAGACTTATGTCTCAACGAATCACACGTAGAGATGTTGATAACACACATAGAGTTAATGGTATTTCATAACTAATTGATTGAGCAGCAGCCCGTAGACCACCTAAAAAGGAATATTTATTATTTGATCCATATCCTGACATAAGAAGTCCAATTGGAGCAATACTTGAAACGGCAATCCATAAAAAAACACCAATACTGAGATCGGCTAGAATAAGGCGATAGCCAAAAGGAATTACTGAATAACTTAGTAGAATTGATATGACTGCTATAGAGGGTCCGATACTAAATAAACGTGTATCCCCCCTAGATGGAAGAAGGTTCTCTTTCAAAAGTAATTTTATCCCGTCTGCTAGAGCTTGAAGAATTCCCAAAGGGCCGGCGTATTCAGGTCCAATACGTTGTTGTATACCTGCGGATATTTCTCTTTCTAACCACACAATTACTAGTACACCTGTTGTGATTCCCAATATGAGAATCAAAATAGGGACAAGCATCCATATAGTTTCATAAACCTCTTTTAAGGATTCTAATCTGGAAAAAGACTTGATAGCTTGTACTTCTGTTGTATCAATTATCATTTCAACGATCAACTTCTCCCATAATAATATCTATGCTACCTAGTATCGTCATAATATCAGCCAATTTCATTTTTTTAACTAACTGAGGAAGAATTTGCAAATTGATAAAACCCGGGGAACGAATTTTCCATCTCCAAGGAAAAACACTCTGGTCTCCTATCAAAAATATTCCCAATTCCCCCTTTGGGGCTTCGACTCTTACATAAAGTTCTTGTTTCGACAATTCAAAAGCAGGGGATGGCTTTTTACTAATGAATCGATATTCAAAATCATTCCATTCAGGATATTTTATTCTATTAAAGCGTCGGATTTCTAAATTCTCATAGGGACCCCCTGGAATTCCTTCTAGAGCCTGTTGAATAATTTTGATGGATTCTGCCATTTCACCGATTCGTATTAAATAACGAGCTAATGAATCTCCTTCTTTTTGCCATTGGACTTCCCAATCAAATTCGTCGTAACACTCATAATGATCAACTTTACGAAGATCCCATTGTATTCCGGAAGCTCGTAGCATTGGTCCCGATAAACCCCAATTTATTGCCTCTTCTCCACCAATAATGCCCACTCCTTCAACTCGTTCTAAAAAAATAGGATTTCGTGTAATAAGTTTTTGGTATTCAGCAATCCCTGTTAAAAAATAATCACAAAAATCTAAACATTTATCTATCCATCCATAAGGTAGGTCGGCAGCTACTCCGCCGATACGAAAATAATTATGCATCATTCTCATACCGGTGGCAGCTTCGAATAAATCATATACCAATTCTCTTTCTCTGAAAATATAGAAGAAGGGGGTCTGCGCGCCAATATCTGCCATAAAAGGGCCGAGCCATAACAAATGAGAAGCTATACGACTTAACTCCAGCATAATCACTCTGATATAGCTAGCCCTCTTAGGTACTTGAATATTTCCCAATTGTTCTGGCCCATTTACCGTTATTGCTTCGGTGAACATAGTGGCTAAATAATCCCAACGTGTTACATAAGGCAGATATTGTATAATTGTTCGGTTTTCCGCAATTTTTTCCATCCCTCTGTGTAAATAACCCAATATTGGTTCACAGTCAATAACATCTTCACCGTCTAAAGTAAGGATAAGTCGGAGAACGCCATGCATGGATGGATGGTGAGGACCCATATTGACTATCATGAGGTCTTTTCTTGTAGTTGGTACAGCCATAGGTTTTCCCCGATTCATTATTCAGTTTTCCATGAATTGCTGAAAACAAAAAGAAGTTCATCAAAATTCAAGATCTAATAAATCAAATAATTCAAAACGACTCTTCAAATTAACGTGTTTTTATTTTAGCTTTCGAATGTTCAATTGACTGATTAATTCTTTATAGCGTACTCCATCTTTTTTTAACAAATAAGCCAGTAGTCGTTGCCGTTTTCCTAGAATTTTTCGTAGACCTCTCTGAGATGAATAGTCTTTTTTGTGCAATTCCAAATGTGAAGTAAGTCTTCCTATCTTATTGCTAAAACGGAATACTTGAAATTCAACGGACCCCCTGTTTTCTTCTTTTTCTTCATGCGAAATAACAGATATGAATGATTTTTTTGTCATAAAATTTAAAACTTCTTTTTTTTTTTACCAAATATGGAATTTTGCCGATCAGTAATAATAATGCCAGCTATTTTTATCTGGTACACATAATAATCAGAATTTTCTTTATTCATTTTGATAAAATGAATAAAGAAAATTCTGTTGATTCATTTCTGGATCTAATTGATACGTTATCGAATTAGTATCATGTATCGAAATTGGACGCTAAGACAAGGCGCGTGCGCATCTATTTATCTACTAGACGATAAGGAATATATAAGATAAATGTATCATAAATGAGTTTTTAATCGTGGATACATACGTATTCTTAACATACTAAAACGACTGCCGTTATTAGTATGGATACAATAACGATTCATACAAGCTAAATCTTCTAATCGATAATTCGGCCAAAGAAAGGATTTGAATTTGATAAGTTTCTTTTTATCTCGATCAAGATCTTTGCTTTTATCAAAAAATTGACTACCGTTTTTTACCCTATTCCCATTGTAAAATACTGGGTTTTTATCCACAACTTTATTATTCCTTGGGTTGAAACAAGTTAGAATTCTCAATTCTCGACGACGTCTAGGTAATAAAATATTTTCAAGAATAAGCAAATCAGAATTGTTTTTGTCTATGTATCTGTATATTTTTTGATTAATTTTGTGTCTACTCCTATGAGCCCGTGAAATACCTATCATTTGATACATAAGAAAATTCCCATTATTTATAGACATAGACGCTGGATATCCTTCAATAATTAATATTCCTTTTTGTAAAAATTTTGATAAAGATGTAGGAGGCTCCTCCTCCGGCAACGGAGGAAGAGCAGGGGTACCTCCACCCGTCTGCCTTCTCATATTAGCATTACGCCAAGTTCTATAAAACGTATACCCATCTCCGGTATACATACGAGTACGAAGCTTAAGTGAAGGATACGAATGTCTAGGAGGCTTATACGACGGCAATTCAATATCTTTTTCTTCAGCTTTTTCTTCAGCTTTTTTTTTCAGCTTTTTTTTTCTATTTTTTTATATAATTCCCGAAGTTTTTTAGATGCTTCCTTAGATTTATTATCGAATTCCTGAAATTCATTATATAATTCCTGAAGTATTTTATATAATTCCTGAAATTTATTATATAATTCCTGAAATTTATCATATAATTCCCCTTTATGTAATTCCCAAAGTTTTTTATGTAATTCCCAAAGTTTTTTATATGATTCCCAAAGTTTTATATATAATCCCTTTTTATATAATTCCTGATGTTTTTTATATGATTCCCGAAGTTTATTTTTGCGTAATTTCTTAATATTATACTTTTTACGAAATGGATACGCTCTTTGACGTGCTCGCTCAAATAAGTAGCGTATTCGCGCAAATACTTGGCGCGCTCGCTCATCAAATCTTATCTTTTTACATGATTGCTTAATATTATTAAAAGACCCTTTTTTTTCTGTAGGACCAACTTCATCATAACTATCAAATTTATTAACAACTTGATAAGGGTCTCGATCAAAAGGCCTATATCCGTCGTGCCAAGGTTTTAGGCGGAAAGGAGAGACTGCCATTATCTGGAAACCGTCTTCTGACCAGTATTCAGGAAGTTTTTCGGTTGAGAATGGAATACCGTTATAGGTACATTTTATATATACTTCGTTCTTCCACTCTTTGAAATCTTGCGACCACTCAGGCCGTTGCAATAATAACATACGGCCAATATTTTTCGCTACTATCAATAAAGGGAATATAATATATTTTCTAAGAATTGCCTGGGCGCCTAGAAGCGCAGCCCTTAGTGGTTGACCGTACGTATACTCCTCCTCCCAGGCTCTTTCGGCCTCCATTATTTGTTCGTCTATTTTTTCCCTTTCGGTCGGTTCGTTTTCCAATTCTTCTATAGTAAGAAGGACATCTTCGAAAGAAGAGTAATAAACCAAACGTTCAAATTCTGAGATTTTTCCCGTATACTCTAGAAAAATTCCTCTAATAAACTCGCAATACTTAAGAAAAGTATAAAACAAAGAATCTATTCTGTTTGTAAAAAATCTGGAATGTGGTTTTTCTAGATATATTGACCAAACACTCGTTTTACATTTTTGAACACGCATGGAACCTTTGATCAATTCTCGACGAAATTGTGATCTTGGTACATAACGTTTGAAATGTAATTTTTTGGATTCTTTTTCATCTGTGTCACTCTCCCCTCCAGAAAGCAAAACAGTTGCACGCCTGCATGGCAGTCCGGCAATATCAGCCTCCACTAACACCGCATCTTTTTCTTGTTTCCGTAATTGTTGTATATTTTTTAGTAGACTGGATGGCCAGAAAAGAGTTTTTTTCTCGATTTCTTTTATTTTTCCCTCCCTTTCAATAAAATTTTGATGAAACCCTTTACTTTGAGCCAAGGAATCGTTTATAAAAGACATGAAATACCTAAATTCTGCTATAATTATCGCGTCGGGTCTACATTTTTCTAGGTACCTTTCATTATTTTTTATAAGTTGAGCTTCGGGTGGAAGAAAGAAGAGGTCAGTTAATCTTTTGAAGGGTGTGGGTGCAGGTGGCTTTTTGGGGTGTCCCCGAGAGGATCCCCTTAAGAGGGGATCAGATGTTTTTTGGAAATATTGTATTTTATCTTTTTTTTTATCGGCTAATCGAGTTTTTTGTTCCAATACATTTATCTCTTTAAGCCCTTTTCTGTCTAAAACTGCAATTTCTTTAGAAAATTCAGTGCTTAAGCTGTTCTTTTTTTGTTCATTGGTACGAATCCCATAATTGTACAGTTCATCAGATGATAATTTTTCTGTTGTAGACAAAGAAGTCTTTTTTTGTATCATTCCCGAGAAAGCGGCTAAACTAGGTGGATGTGAAAAAGAAATTCTTTTTTTTCCATCATTTTGATCAGAAGTTGGGATTTTTTTATAGAATGCTTCTTTAAAAACTTTAAAAACTTTAAAAAGGGGAGGAGAAGGCTCTTCCTTGGTAAATTCCCCTTCTTTCGCTAGGCCTATTCTATAAAAATATTCTTCAGCTTTTTTTCGATCTATTTCCACTTCGGCTTCTTTCGGTTTATAAGTCAAAATAGGTAACGGCATTTTGTTAAAAATGAGTAGACATGTAAAAAATACGAGAATACCACCGATTAGACCAAAAGAATTTCTCAAATCGAAGATCAAATTCTGATAAAATCGAAACACATAGAAAAGGTACTTTTTAGGTCTAAAAGGCTTAGCCGATCTAACCAAATAATTTTGCTGTATCCATACTAATACGAATCTAACCGATTTCATGAATAAAATGTGACCAATTAACCAACCAACAAAACTACTTGTTAAAAATAATATCTTGTTGTTGTATCGAAACATATAAACGTTGAGTAATCTGAAAAACATTGTACTTGGGAAAAAAAAGAAATGGCTCAATAATTGAAAAAAGAGATTATTCAGGAATATACATTGAATGCTGAGATTACGCGTACGCATTGAATTTTTGCGAGTAGATTTTTCATCAACAAAAAAGTCTTCGTAACTGTACCACATGTAATGAAGGTAAAGATAAGGTACAGTTATGAAAGTTATTGTACGAGGCCTACTCAATACTAGACGCGGAGGCCTATAATAGATCGATATGAACATCAGGAGCTGTCCTATCATAAAACCAGTTGATGCGGCTACCTCCTTCTCGATTGCTTCTTCTTCTCCTTCTTCTATAACCTGAAAATGAGCTTGGAGAAGTAAGAGATAAGAAGGGCCTATGGATAATGTGGTCAGAAATCCATAATAGAGTCCGACCACAACGACCGAATTCATTAGCTTCATAGCTAGAGATGCGGAATTGCCTAGTAGAAAAGACGGATAAATCATATAAAACTCCTTTTTTTTTGTTTCAAATTTTTTGATTCCTACTATAGTAGAATCGTTTTACTTTGTTTACTATAAGATGCATCATCGTTCCAATTTGTTATAAGATTTTTTTGGGTTAGACCGACTTCTATTGTTCGTATTTCGATTGTTCGTATTCGACGAAGATTTTTTTTATTTTTTTTTTCTATAAACAAAGTTGAATTCCCGGAATAAAGAGATTTTGCTATTGAAAAAGCTTTTAACGCTGCCCAATATCCCTTTTTTTTCCAAAAATTTTTACGAATATGCTTTTTGGAAATAGAAGTACGTTTTTTTGGAACTGCCATTTAAAATGGATTACTCATTGTTGTAGTTGGATGTGAAAAACATCTATTGGTCAAACGAATCTTTGTTTACTATATAATTAATTATCCATGTATTTTTTAGATTCTATACCATACAGGGCCTTTTAGTCAAATTTTTCATTATAGAAAAGCATAATCTAACTAAAAATATATGAAATATATATATATATTAAATAATTCCCTAAAATATTCAATTAGGAGAAACAAAATTTTCTATGGAGTATAATATTTATTTATAATTTAAAATACTTCGTGCGAAATTGATGAATAAATTTAATAAAAATTAAATAATTAATCAAAATTTCTACTTATACTTAAGATCTCTATATATTTTGTATATTTTTGCTGTATTTCATTTAATTTACATGTGCATATTAAGCCACATCGAAAAATTTAAGTTAGCAAATCTTAATTGAAAAGCTTGAATTTTTTCTTTTTTTTTTCGAAAATCTAAATAAATCGAATTTCCAATTTTCAAATTGAAATGATATCCATAATTTAATCCCATAAATTAATTTGTTTAAAGAATCCATAATTTGAGACATTTTAGTGATTTTTTTTTATTCTATGTTATGGTAAAGTAGTAAAGTAAAGTAAGAGGTATCATATCCTTTTTTTCTATAAACTATATAAAATATATAACTATAAAAAAAAAAAGAATATTTTTCTATGTTTTTTTGTTTTTCGTTTGGAACGGAAGACAATCAAATAATTTTTCGTAAAACCAGTTAATAATTATGAATAAACTACTGAATAAACTTATTAAAATAACTAGTTCCTAGTTTTTTGTATTACTTATTTTTTTATTAGATTGTTTATTAGATTTTTAGTAGATCTTCTGATTCATACTATTTTTTAGTCTAATTTTTTTATCTTTATTATATATATTATAAATAACTTAACTGTAAATGAAAGTAGAATTTTTTTTGATTCCTACTTCAGAGACTTCAACATTTTACATTTACTTAAATAATTAAGGATTTACTTTTACTAACAAATTAATTATTTGACCAATTAGAACTTCTTGGTTTGAATATTAAAATAAAAAATGTTTAATAATATTAATTAAAAATTTTATTTAATATAAAATAGTAAATTAACAAATTCTATTTTTTTAAGTTATGTAAAATAAAAACTTGATTTTTTTTATTGGCTTCTTTCAATTCAAAAGAGGCAAGAACCGGCGAATCATAAACAAAAAATAAAATTTAAATAAAAAATTTAGATATTTGATTATGGAACATATATACCAATATGCATGGATCATACCCTTCACTCCACTTCCGGTTCCTTTGTTAATAGGAGTGGGACTTCTCCTTTTTCCGACGACAACAAAAAATCTTCGGCGTATTTGGGCTTTTTCTAGTATTTTGTTGTTAAGTATAGTTATGATTTTCTCGATGAAGCTGTCTATTCAGCAAATAAATAGCAATTCTATTTATCAATATGTATGGTCTTGGACTATTAATAATGATTTTTCTTTAGAATTCGGCTACTTGATCGATCCACTTACCTCTATTATGTCAATGTTAATTACTACTGTTGCAATTCTAGTTCTTGTTTATAGTGATAATTATATGTCTCATGATCGGGGATATTTGAGATTTTTTGCTTATATGAGTTTTTTCAATACTTCCATGCTGGGATTAGTTACTAGTTCAAATTTGATACAAATTTATATTTTTTGGGAATTAGTTGGAATGTGTTCGTATCTATTAATAGGGTTTTGGTTCATACGACCTATTGCTGCAAATGCCTGTCAAAAAGCGTTTGTGACTAATCGTGTAGGGGATTTTGGCTTATTATTAGGAATTTTAGGTATTTATTGGATAACAGGCAGTTTCGAGTTTCGGGATTTGTTTGAAATATTCAATAACTTAATTAATAAAAATGAGATCCATTTTTTATTTTGTATTTTGTGTACTTTCTTGTTATTTGCTGGTGCAGTTGCTAAATCTGCCCAATTTCCCCTTCATGTATGGTTACCTGATGCTATGGAGGGGCCTACTCCTATTTCAGCTCTCATACATGCTGCTACCATGGTAGCGGCGGGGATTTTTCTAGTCGCTCGACTTCTTCCTCTTTTCGTAGTCATACCTTACATAACGAATGGAATATCTTTTATAGGTATAATAACCGTACTATTAGGAGCTACTTTAGCTCTTGCTCAAAAAGACATTAAGAGAAGTTTAGCTTATTCTACAATGTCTCAACTGGGTTATATGATGTTAGCCCTAGGTATAGGTTCTTATCGAGCTGCTTTATTTCATTTGATTACTCATGCTTATTCAAAAGCATTATTGTTTTTAGGATCCGGATCCGTTATTCATTCAATGGAAGCTATTGTTGGATATTCTCCAGATAAAAGTCAGAATATGGTTCTTATGGGGGGATTAACAAAACATGTGCCAATTACAAAAACTGCTTTTTTAATAGGTACACTTTCTCTTTGTGGTATTCCGCCTCTTGCTTGTTTTTGGTCCAAAGATGAAATTCTTAATGGTAGTTGGTTATATTCGCCGATTTTCGCAATAATAGCTTATTTCACGGCCGGATTAACTGCATTTTATATGTTTCGAATCTATTTACTTACTTTTGAAGGTCATTTGAACATTTATTTAAAAAATTACAGTGGAAAAAAAAGTAGTTACTTCTATTCAATATCTCTATGGGGTAAAGAAGGATTGAAAACGATGAATATTAATAAAAATTTTGGTTTATTAACCTTATTAACAATGAACAATAAGGAAAGGGCTTCTTTTTTTTCGAAAACAAAAAACCTATATAAAATTGATGGAAATTTAATAAAAATGATCCGATCTTTTATTACTATTACTGATTTTGACAATAAAAATATTTCTTCATATCCTCATGAATCGGACAATACTATGTTATTTACTCTGGTTGTATTGATTCTGTTTACTTCCTTCATTGGATTCATAGGAATTCCATTCAATCACGAAGGAACGGATTTGGATATATTAACTCAATGGTTAACTCCATCTATAAATCTTTTACATTCAAATTCGAAGAATTCTGTGGATTGGTATGAATTTGTGATAAATGCAACTTTT